GTTAATGTAGCTTATATTAAAGCAAAGCACTGAAAATGCTTAGATGGATGAACCCTTCATCCCATAAACACAAAGGTTTGGTCCTAGCCTTATAATTAGTTTGAGGTAGAATTACACATGCGAATATCCATATACCAGTGTCAACTCCCAACCAAATTTTATATAATTTCAAGGAGAGGGCATCAAGTACATACCCATATAGCTAAAGACGTCTTGCCTAGCCACGCCCCCACGGGACCCAGCAGTGATAAAAATTAAGCAATGAACGAAAGTTTGACTAAGTCATACCTCTTAAGGGTTGGTAAATTTCGTGCCAGCCACCGCGGTCATACGATTAACCCAAATTAATTACACTCGGCGTAAAACGTGCCCACAATTGTAAAACATCAATAGAATTAAAAATCAACCAATATGTGAAAATTAATTGTTGAAATTAAAATCACTGACGAAAGTAATTCTAATCATCTAATGCACGATAACTAAGATACAAACTGGGATTAGATACCCCACTATGCTTAGTCTTAAACCTTAATAATTTTCAAAACAAAATTATTTGCCAGAGAACTACTAGCCACCGCTTAAAACTCAAAGGACTTGGCGGTACTTTATATCCACCTAGAGGAGCCTGTTCTATAATCGATATACCCCGATATACCTCACCACCCCTTGCTAATACAGCCTATATACCGCCATCTTCAGCAAACCTTAGAAAAAGAACAAAAGTAAGCAAGAGTATACTCATAAAAACGTTAGGTCAAGGTGTAGCCAATGGAGTGGGAAGAAATGGGCTACATTTTCTTTGTTAAGAATACTTACGAAACTCTTTATGAAACTGAAGAGTAAAGGAGGATTTAGTAGTAAATTAAGAATAGAGTGCTTAATTGAATAGAGCAATGAAGTACGCACACACCGCCCGTCACCCTCTTCAAACTAAATAAATAGATAACTTTATATAAATAACACTAACAAGTTTATTAGAAGAGGTAAGTCGTAACATGGTAAGCATACTGGAAAGTGTGCTTGGAACAACATAGAGTAGCTTAATACAAAGTATCTGGCTTACACCCAGAAGAATTCACATCAGTGAACACTATGAACTAATTCTAGCTCTACCAACTCAAACTATAAATAAAAAATAAAATAAAATAAACCATTTACAATCTTGTAAGTATCGGAGAGAGAAACCTTATTTATGAAGCTATAGAGAAAGTACCGTAAGGGAAAGATGAAAGACAAATTTAAAAGTAAAATAAAGCAGAGATTAAAACTCATACCTTTTGCATAATGAATTAGCCAGAACAACCCTAGCCAAGAGACCTTAGCTAGAAACCCCGAAACCAAACGAGCTACTCAAGAGCAGTTAACAGAACTAACCCGTCTATGTAGCAAAATAGTGGGGAGACTTTTGAGTAGAGGTGAAAAGCCTACCGAGCTTGGTGATAGCTGGTTACCCACTAAATGAGTTTTAGCTCAATTTTAAGCTTACCATAAAGAATCTTAACCTAAATGTAAGCTTTAAATATAGTCTAAAGAGGGACAGCTCTTTAGACAATGGAAACAACCATGAGCAGTAAATAACTACAGTATACATGTAAATCATTGTTGGCCTAAGAGCAGCCACCAACAAAGAAAGCGTTCAAGCTCAAAATAAAATAAAATCTTAATACCACAATTATATAGAGCAATTTCTGCTTAACGAGTGGGTTAATCTATTACACTATAGAAGAGATAATGCTAATATGAGTAACAAGAATATTTTCTCCTAGCACAAGCTTATAACAACCCGAATACCCATTGTTAGTTAACAAATACTAATTATAGTCAACCATAAACTAACTAGACACAACATGTTAATCCAACACAGGAGTGCTTTAAGGAAAGATTAAAAGAAATAAAAGGAACTCGGCAAACAAAAGCCCCGCCTGTTTACCAAAAACATCACCTCTAGCATTACAAGTATTAGAGGCACTGCCTGCCCAGTGACTTAAGTTAAACGGCCGCGGTATCCTGACCGTGCAAAGGTAGCATAATCACTTGTTCCTTAATTAGGGACTAGAATGAATGGCCAAACGAGGGCTTAACTGTCTCTTATTTCCAATCAGTGAAATTGACCTCCCCGTGAAGAGGCGGGGATACTAATATAAGACGAGAAGACCCTATGGAGCTTTAATCTTCTAATTTATCGATATGTAACCATAATAATCTAATGAATCTAAAACATAGTAAAATAAATTAGAGATTTAGGTTGGGGTGACCTCGGAGAATAAAAAAACCTCCGAAAGATTTTAACCTAAACCAACAAGTTGAAGTAATATATTTATCCTATTGATCCAATTATTTGACCAACGGACCAAGTTACCCTAGGGATAACAGCGCAATCCTATTCAAGAGTCCATATCGACAATTAGGGTTTACGACCTCGATGTTGGATCAGGACATCCTAATGGTGCAGAAGCTATTAAAGGTTCGTTTGTTCAACGATTAAAGTCCTACGTGATCTGAGTTCAGACCGGAGTAATCCAGGTCGGTTTCTATCTATACACAATTTCTCCCAGTACGAAAGGATCAGAGAAATAAAGCCTCTCTCACCAAGACGCTTTAAATCCTAATATATGAACTTATCTAAATATATAAACCATGTACAACTTAACCCGAGAAAAGGGTAAATTAGGGTGGCAGAGCCCGGATATTGCATAAGATTTAAAACCTTTTAACAGAGGTTCAACTCCTCTCCCTAATAGTGTATTTTATTAATATAATAACATTTCTCCTCCCCATCTTAATTGCCATAGCTTTTCTAACACTAGTAGAGCGAAAATTCTTAGGTTATATACAACTACGCAAAGGACCTAACATTGTAGGACCACATGGCATCCTCCAACCATTCGCAGACGCTATAAAACTATTTATTAAAGAACCCCTACGACCCTTAAACACCTCAACATCTCTATTTATTATTGCCCCAACACTATCTCTACTATTAGCCCTATCAATATGAATTCCACTACCAATACCACACCCACTAGTAAACTTAAACTTAAGTATTTTATTTATTCTAGCCACATCAAGTCTAGCTGTCTATTCTATTCTATGATCAGGCTGAGCATCAAACTCAAAATATTCAATATTTGGGGCCCTCCGAGCAGTAGCCCAAACTATTTCTTATGAAGTAACCATAGCAATTATTCTTCTATCAGTACTATTAATCAATGGCTCATTTTCACTACAATCCCTTATCATCACACAAGAACCCCTATGACTACTACTAACAACATGACCACTAGCAATAATATGATTTATCTCAACCCTAGCAGAAACCAACCGAGCCCCATTTGATCTAACAGAAGGAGAATCTGAACTAGTATCAGGCTTCAATGTAGAATACGCTGCCGGACCATTCGCACTATTTTTCATAGCAGAATACATAAACATCATCATAATAAATGCTTTAACAACAGTAGTATTCCTAGGCTCCGCCCACAACTCACTACTACCCGAACTGTTCACAGCCAACTTCATAATTAAAACACTACTACTAACATCACTATTTTTATGAATCCGAGCATCATATCCACGATTCCGATACGACCAACTAATACATCTTCTATGAAAAAACTTCTTACCACTAACACTAGCCCTATGCATATGACACATTTCAACTCCAGTATTTATAGCAAACATCCCACCATATATCTAGAAATATGTCTGATAAAAGAGTTACTTTGATAGAGTAAAGCATAGAGGCAAAATCCTCTTATTTCTAGGACTATAGGGATTGAACCTACACCTTAGAATTCAAAGTTCTAAATGCTACCTTTACACTCCGTCCTACAGTAAGGTCAGCTAATTAAGCTATCGGGCCCATACCCCGAAAATGTTGGTTTAAACCCTTCCCGTACTGATTAATTCCCTAGCCATAATACTAATTTACTTAACACTGGTCTTAGGCCCTGCAATTACCATAACAAGTAACAATATATTCATCATATGAGTAGGATTAGAAATAAACCTCATATCTATTATTCCCCTAATAATCTCCAAATACCACCCACGATCAACAGAAGCAGCATCAAAATACTTTATTACTCAATCCACTGCCTCTATAATTTTACTATTAGCTATTATTATCAACTTTGAACAATCTAACACATGATATATACACCCACAAATAAACTACCTAACATCCACACTAATAATAATCGCTCTAGCCATTAAGCTAGGATTAGCACCATTCCACTCCTGATTACCAGAGGTAACTCAAGGAATTAATATTTCAACTGGCTTAATTCTACTAACATGACAAAAACTAGCCCCAATATCTATACTATACCAAATACACGAATGCCTAAACCAATATATCATAATTACATTAGCACTAATCTCCATCATAGTTGGAGCGTGAAGCGGATTAAACCAAACACAAACACGCAAAATTATAGCATACTCCTCCATTTCCCACATAGGATGGATAGTATGTATCTGCATATACAACCCCAATCTAACCATTCTCAACCTTATAATCTATATTATTATAACAATCCCACTCTTCATAATTATTAAAACACACTCAATAACTTCAATCAACTCAATATCACTAATATGAAATAAAACACCAATATTTCTACCCCTAATATCAACTATTTTACTATCCACTGGAGGACTACCACCCCTAACAGGATTTATACCAAAATGACTTATCATCAACGAACTACTAAAAAACAACTGCACAGCGGTAGCAACAACTATTACAATAATCTCACTAATCAACTTATTTTTCTACACCCGCATCATTTACTCCACCTCACTAACAGTCTTCCCAACGAACAATAACTCAAAAACAACCCAATTTATCGACAAAAAAAAACATAACATCATTACACCTACTTTAGCAATCCTAAGTACTATAACCCTCCCAATTACATCACTAATACTTTACTAGAAGTTTAGGATAATAAGTCCAAGGGCCTTCAAAGCCCTAAGCATACATTAAATTGTTTAACTTCTGATAAGAGTTGCAGGACTTTATCCAACATCCAATGAACGCAAATCAATTGCTTTAATTAAGCTAAACTCTCCCAACTACCTAGATTGATAGGATTTTAACCTACGAACTCCTAGTTAACAGCTAGACACTCTAAACAAGCTTCAACCTACTCTCCCGCCTTACAGAATTGGGGCGGGAGAGGCCTCAGTAGAACTATTATCTACACCTTTGAATTTGCAATTCAACATGATTACCACCCTAAGGCCTGATAGAAAGAGGACTTCCACCTCTGTGCTTAGATTTACAGTCTAATGCCTACTCGGCCATCCTACCTATGTTAATTAATCGATGACTATTTTCAACTAACCACAAAGACATCGGAACTTTATACCTTATCTTTGGTGCTTGGGCTGGAATAATCGGAACTGCCCTCAGTATTATTATTCGAGCCGAACTAGGCCAACCAGGGGCTCTTCTAGGAGATGATCAGATCTACAACGTTGTAGTTACTGCACATGCATTTGTTATAATTTTCTTTATAGTTATACCAATAATAATTGGCGGGTTCGGCAACTGGCTAGTACCCTTAATAATTGGGGCCCCAGATATGGCATTCCCACGAATAAATAACATAAGCTTCTGACTACTACCCCCATCATTCCTTTTATTACTAGCATCATCTATAGTAGAAGCTGGTGCTGGTACAGGGTGGACAGTCTACCCCCCTCTAGCAGGAAATTTAGCCCACGCAGGAGCATCAGTAGACCTAACAATTTTTTCACTACACCTAGCCGGCGTATCATCAATTCTGGGGGCTATTAACTTTATCACTACTATTATCAACATGAAGCCACCAGCAATAACACAATATCAAACACCACTATTCGTATGATCAGTACTAATCACAGCTGTACTTCTCCTTTTATCACTCCCAGTCCTAGCCGCAGGTATCACAATGCTTTTAACAGACCGTAATCTCAATACAACCTTTTTTGACCCTGCTGGGGGTGGAGATCCAATCCTATATCAACACTTATTCTGATTTTTCGGCCACCCAGAAGTATATATTCTAATTCTACCAGGATTTGGCATTATCTCACATATTGTTACATATTACTCAGGTAAAAAGGAACCATTTGGTTATATGGGTATAGTCTGAGCCATAATATCAATTGGGTTCCTTGGGTTCATCGTATGAGCTCACCACATATTCACAGTAGGGCTGGACGTCGATACACGAGCCTACTTCACATCAGCCACTATAATTATTGCCATCCCAACAGGGGTCAAAGTATTTAGCTGATTGGCTACACTTCACGGGGGAAATATTAAATGATCACCCGCCATACTATGAGCCCTGGGGTTTATCTTTCTATTTACCGTAGGGGGATTAACAGGAATTGTATTATCCAACTCATCTTTAGATATTGTTCTACACGACACTTATTATGTAGTAGCCCACTTCCACTATGTATTGTCTATGGGAGCTGTATTCGCTATTATAGCCGGATTTGTTCACTGATTTCCCCTATTCACAGGATATACCCTTAACGACATTTGAGCAAAAGCCCACTTTGCCATTATATTCGTTGGAGTTAATCTAACATTCTTCCCCCAACATTTTCTAGGACTCTCAGGAATACCTCGCCGTTACTCTGACTATCCAGATGCCTACACAACATGAAATACAATCTCATCTATAGGGTCATTCATCTCACTAACCGCAGTGTTAGTTATAATCTTTATAATCTGAGAAGCCCTAGCCTCAAAACGAGAAGTCTTATTCGTAGACCAAACTTCAACCAATTTAGAGTGACTACACGGCTGCCCGCCACCATATCACACATTTGAAGAACCTGCATTTGTAAAAGTAAAATAAGAAAGGGAGGATTCGAACCCCCTAAAACTGGTTTCAAGCCAACATCATAACCTCTATGTCTTTCTTTATGAGGTATTAGTAAATTTATTACATGACTTTGTCAAAGTCAAATTATAGAACATAATCTATATACCTCACATGGCCTACCCACTACAACTAGGACTACAAGACGCTACCTCTCCCATTATAGAAGAACTAACAAACTTCCACGACCATACTTTAATAATTGTGTTTCTAATCAGCTCCTTAGTACTATATATTATTTCACTTATATTAACCACCAAATTAACACACACAAGCACTATAGACGCCCAAGAAGTAGAAACAATTTGAACCATTCTGCCGGCAGTTATCCTTATTATAATCGCCCTACCATCACTTCGAATTCTATATATAATAGACGAAATTAACAACCCAGCCCTGACAGTAAAAACCATGGGACACCAATGATATTGAAGCTACGAGTATACAGACTATGACGACCTAACATTCGACTCCTATATAGTACCAACAAATGAATTAAAACCAGGAGACCTTCGCCTATTAGAAGTAGATAATCGAGTTGTCCTCCCAATAGAACTACCCATCCGACTCCTAATTTCATCAGAAGATGTATTACACTCATGAGCCATCCCTTCTATGGGGTTAAAAACAGATGCAATTCCAGGTCGCTTAAATCAAGCTACCATTTCATCAAATCGCCCAGGCCTATTCTACGGACAGTGCTCAGAAATCTGTGGGTCCAATCATAGCTTCATGCCTATTGTACTAGAGATAGTCCCACTAAAATATTTCGAGAATTGATCCTCATCCATAATTTAATCACTATGAAGCTTTAAAGCGCTAACCTTTTAAGTTAGAGTCAGGAAACACACATCTCCCATAGTGATATGCCACAACTAGATACATCAACATGATTTACAATCATATTATCCTCCACAATTACACTATTTATACTTATGCAACTAAAAATAAGCTCACAAGACTTCCACCTAACACCAACAAACAAGACTATACATGTAACATCAACCAAAACACCATGAAACCTAAAATGAACGAAAATTTATTCTCCTCATTCGCTGCCCCCACAATAATAGGACTACCTATTGTTGTTGTTATTATTATAATCCCATCTATATTAATTTTCTCGTCCAAGCGTATTTCAACTAACCGCTTAGTTACACTACAACAATGACTTATTAAAACAATTCTAAAACAAATAATACTTATTCACACACCCAAAGGACGCACATGATCCCTTATACTTATTTCACTTATCATATTTATTGGGTCCACTAACCTACTAGGCTTATTACCACACACATTCACACCAACAACCCAATTATCCATAAACCTTGCCATAGCTATCCCACTATGAGCTGGGGCTGTAGTCCTAGGCTTCCGATATAAAACAAAATCCTCATTAGCCCACTTCCTACCACAAGGAACACCAATCACTCTTATTCCAATTCTTATCATTATCGAAACAATCAGCCTACTTATTCAACCCATAGCCTTAGCAGTGCGACTAACTGCCAACATTACTGCAGGACACCTTCTAATTCACCTCATTGGGGGAGCTACAATAGTATTAACTTCCATTAACTTACCCATTGCCGCCATTACATTTACTATTTTAACAATACTTACAATTCTAGAATTTGCTGTAGCCCTTATTCAAGCCTATGTATTCACACTTCTAGTAAGCCTTTATCTACATGATAACACATAATGACACACCAAACCCACGCCTTCCACATAGTCAACCCAAGCCCATGGCCTCTGACAGGAGCCCTATCAGCCCTATTACTAACATCAGGTCTAGTAATCTGATTTCACTTTAATTCAATAACTCTTATAACAATTGGCCTTGTAACAAATCTACTAACAGTATTTCAATGATGGCGGGATGTTGTACGAGAAGGGACATACCAAGGCCACCACACCCCAATTGTGCAAAAAGGCTTACGCTACGGAATAATCTTATTTATCATTTCAGAAGTCTTCTTTTTCTCAGGATTTTTCTGAGCCTTCTATCACTCCAGCCTTGTACCAACACACGACCTAGGCGGGCTATGACCCCCAGCAGGAATTACTCCACTAAACCCACTTGATGTACCACTTCTAAACACATCAGTCCTACTAGCCTCAGGGGTCTCAATTACATGAGCCCACCACAGCTTAATAGAAGGTAAACGAAATAATATAAATCAATCTCTCTTCATCACAATTGCATTAGGCATGTACTTTACATTTCTTCAGGCCTCGGAATACTATGAAACCTCCTTTTCCATCTCAGATGGAATTTACGGCTCAACATTCTTCATAGCAACAGGATTCCACGGCTTACATGTAATTATTGGCTCCCTATTCCTATTAATTTGCCTGATTCGACAACTAAAATTCCATTTTACATCTAAACACCATTTTGGATTTGAGGCAGCAGCATGATACTGACACTTCGTAGACGTTGTTTGATTATTCTTATACGTATCAATCTATTGATGAGGATCCTGCCTTCTTAGTATAATAAGTACAATTGACTTCCAATCATTAAGCTCTAGTACAAGCCTAGAAGAAGGCAATAAACACCCTCCTAATCATTCTAATCAACATTACACTATCTCTTGCACTTATTTCAGTAGCTTTTTGACTCCCTCAACCCAATCACTATACAGAGAAAGCTAGCCCATACGAATGTGGGTTTGACCCTATAAGCTCAGCCCGACTACCGTTCTCCATAAAATTCTTTCTAATCGGAATTACATTCTTACTATTTGACCTAGAAATCGCCCTACTCCTCCCAATCCCATGAGCCATGCAATACGAAAACATACACATAACAACCACCACAGCCTTTACCCTCATTACAATCCTAATCCTAGGCCTAGCCTACGAATGATTAAATAAAGGACTAGAATGAACTGAGTAAATGGTAGTTAGTTTAAACAAAACAAATGATTTCGACTCATTAAATCATGAAAAACATCATGACAACCAAATGACCTTGATCACTATAAACCTAATAATAGCATTCTCCTTCTCCCTCCTAGGTACCCTAATGTTCCGCTCCCATATTATATCAACCCTACTATGCCTAGAGGGTATAATATTATCCCTATTTACAATAATATCCTACGCAGCTATTAACACTAACTCTATAATCACACTTACAACCCCAATCATTATATTAGTTTTCGCTGCATGTGAAGCAGCCGTTGGCCTAGCGCTCCTAGTAATAGTCTCGAACACCTATGGGACTGATTATGTACAAAATCTCAATCTGCTACAATGTTAAAAATTATTATACCATCTATTATACTCCTCCCCCTTACCTGATTATCTAGTAACAAAAGTCTATGAATCAACACAACCTCTCACAGCTTTCTAATTAGCCTCATCACTCTATCCCTTATATGACAAAACAATGATAACCTAAAATTCTCCTCTACATTATTTACAGACTACCTATCAACCCCGCTACTTATCCTAACAGCCTGATTATTACCACTTATACTCATCGCAAGCCAAAACCATATAAAAAAAGAAACTTACAATAATAAAAAAATTTACATCTCCATACTAATTACCCTCCAAATTCTTCTAATCATAACATTTTCTGTAAGTGACTTAATCCTATTCTACATTCTATTTGAAGCCACATTAATTCCAACACTAATTATTATCACACGATGAGGAAACCAGACAGAACGACTCAATGCAGGATTATATTTCCTATTTTATACACTAATTGGATCAATCCCCCTCCTAATCGCCCTTCTATGACTTCAAAACTACCTAGGTAATCTAAACATATCAATAATATTAATCTCATCAAAAACAGTACCAGAAACCTGATCAAACTACATCTTATGACTAGCTTGCATACTAGCCTTCCTCGTAAAAATACCAATATATGGCATTCACCTATGACTACCTAAAGCCCATGTAGAAGCCCCAATCGCCGGATCTATAATCCTAGCAGCCATTCTACTAAAACTAGGAGGATACGGCATAATACGCCTATCCATACTACTAGACCCAACAACTAAAACAATATCAATCCCGTTCATCCTACTGTCCCTATGAGGTATACTAATAACAAGCTCTATGTGTTTACGACAAACAGATCTAAAATCACTCATCGCCTATTCTTCAGTCAGCCACATAGCCCTAGTCATTGCAGCCATCCTAATCCAAACACCATGAAGCTTTATAGGAGCAACAGCCCTAATAATCGCCCACGGCCTTACATCATCACTATTATTCTGCCTGGCAAATACAAACTACGAACGAATTCATAGCCGAACTATAATTCTAGCACGAGGACTTCAAACCATATTCCCACTTATAGCCTCATGATGGATCCTAGCAAGCCTAGCAAACCTAGCCATCCCACCATCAATCAACCTAATAGGAGAACTATTAATTATCTTATCCCTGTTCTCATGATCCTACCCATCCATCATCTTAACAGGCCTTAATATCTTAATTACCTCAATCTATTCAATATATATGATTATTACAACCCAACGAGGAAAACTAACTAATCACATAAATAACCTACAACCCTCACAAACCCGAGAACTTACTCTTATAGCCCTACACATTCTCCCACTTCTACTACTAATTATAAACCCTAAAATAATCTTGGGGTTTTCGTTGTGTAAACATAGTTTATAACAAAACTTTAGACTGTGAATCTAACAATAAGAGACTCCACCTCTTTGTTTACCAAGAAACATTTTATGAACTGCTAACTCATTACTCCATAACTAACCTTATGGGTTTCTTACTTTTATAGGATAGAAGTAATCCATTGGCCTTAGGAGCCAAAAACTTGGTGCAACTCCAAATAAAAGTAATAAACTTAACAATAAACATCTTCCCATCATCAACTATCATAATTATAATTATACTCATCACACCAGTTCTACTCACCCTAATCTTCAACATAAAAAATAACCAATTCATTAATAATGTAATTTTATCAGTTAAATTCTCATTCATAATAAGCCTCATCCCACTAACATCTTTTATCCTATCAAATACAGAAATAGTCATCTCTAATTACCACTGAACTACAATTAACACAGTAGAAATCTACACCAGCTTCAAATTTGATTTCTTCTTCATCTTATTTCTACCAGTAGCCCTATTCGTAACTTGATCCATTATGGAATTCTCATCTTGATATATACACTCAGACCCCCACCTCAATAAATTCATTAAATATCTTCTAATATTCCTAATTACAATAATCATCCTAACATCAGCCAACAACATATTTCAACTATTTGTTGGTTGAGAAGGGGTTGGAATCATATCATTTCTTCTAATTAGCTGATGATATGGGCGACCAGACGCAAACACAGCCGCCCTACAAGCCATTATTTACAACCGAATTGGAGATGTTGGCTTTATTCTAGCCATAGCCTACCTATGCCTAAACTATAACTCATGAGACTTCCAACAAATCTTTATAGTAGACAATAAAAACACACTTCTACCACTTACAGGACTATTAGTCGCCGCCACAGGAAAATCAGCACAATTTATACTACACCCTTGACTTCCATCAGCCATAGAAGGACCAACCCCCGTATCCGCCCTATTACACTCAAGCACCATGGTAGTTGCCGGAGTATTCCTAATAATTCGATTCCACCCCATAACATCAAACAACCAAACCATTCTAACAATTATACTATGCTTGGGGGCCATTACCACGCTATTCTCAGCAATCTGCGCAATCACCCAAAACGACATTAAAAAAATTGTAGCCTTCTCCACATCAAGTCAACTAGGCCTAATAATAGTAACACTAGGTATTAACCAACCCCACTTAGCCTTTCTACACATCTGCACTCATGCTTTCTTCAAAGCCATATTATTCATATGCTCAGGCGCTATTATCCACAACTTGGGTAACGAACAAGATATTCGAAAAATAGGTAACCTATTCAACAGCCTCCCATTTACATCATCATGTATAATAATTGGATCACTTGCCCTCGCGGGCATACCCTTCCTCACAGGCTTTTACTCCAAAGACCTAATTATTGAAGCAGCCAATACGTGCTATACCAACGCCTGAGCCCTTACAATTACACTATTTGCCACTTCCCTAACAGCTGTCTACAGCATACGAATTATTTACTTCTCACTTATAACCAAACCACGACACATACCTGCACTTAACATAAACGAAAACAACCCACAATTAATCAACCCAATCAAACGCCTTGCCTTAGGCAGCATTATATATGGTTTCCTAATATCACAAAATTTACCACTCACTAACACCTATGTAATAACTATACCCACACACCTAAAAATAGCAGCAATACTAGTTACAATCGCAGGTCTAATAACAGCCCTTGAATTAAACAAACTTAGCAACAACCTACTACCAACCAAAACCCTATTAACTATACAATTCTCCCTATCCCTAGGCTACTATCCACACACAATACATCGCCTCCTACCTCAAAAACTACTCTCTTCTAGCCTGAATCAAGCTTCAAACCTAATAGACCTCACCTGACTAGAAAAACTTGCTCCCAAAACCCTATCCAACACAAACCTCACAATATCAAAAATACTAACTAACCAAAAGGGGTTAATCAAACTTTATTTCTTATCATTCCTATTTACACTTACGTGCCTACCCCTTATACTATTAATTTAACCCCCCCGCGTAATCTCAATAATAACTATCACACCCATCAATAAAGTCCAACCAGATACTAACATTAACCAAGCTGAACAACTATACAAAGCAGCTACACCAGCACCACCTTCCCCTATTAAACCTAATTCATCATTATCATAAGTTACCCACCCACCAGTATCATCCAACCCACCCCCCAACTCAACCACATCATACTGATAACCCACAGCTAGCACAGCCATGGCCTCTAACACCAACCCAACTAATATTAACATACCCAGTATACGATTAGACATCAATGTCTCAGGATATTCCTCTGTAGCTATAGCAGCAGTATATCCAAACACTACAAGCATTCCCCCTAAATAAATCAAAAACACCATAAATCCTAAAAAAGACCCACCTATAGCTAAAACTGCAAGACAACTAGCACACCCAGCAACAACTAAACAAAACCCACCATAAATAGGAGATGGCTTTAATGACACCCCCAAACACCCCATTACAATCAAAAGACTTAAAATAAAAATATATTCTGTCATAACTTCCACATAGACTTTAACTATGACCTATGACATGAAAAATCATTGTTGTTATTCAACTACAGAAGCCTATAATGACAATCATACGAAAAAACCACCCACTATTTAAAATTATTAATCACTCATTCATCGACCTACCCACCCCATCCAACATCTCAGCATGATGAAACTTTGGCTCCCTACTAGGAATCTGCCTTATAGTACAAATTATTACAGGCCTATTCTTAGCCATACACTACACATCAGATACAACAACAGCATTCTCCTCAGTAACACACATCTGCCGTGACGTAAACTATGGGTGATTAATCCGATATGCACACGCTAACGGAGCTTCAATATTCTTTATCTGCCTTTTCATCCATGTTGGACGAGGAATCTACTATGGATCCTACATACTAAACGAAACTTGAAACATTGGAATTGTCCTACTACTCACAACCATAGCAACAGCATTCGTGGGCTATGTATTACCATGAGGACAAATATCTTTCTGAGGTGCTACAGTTATTACTAACCTATTATCAGCAATCCCATATATTGGAACCACACTCGTAGAGTGAATTTGGGGAGGCTTTTCAGTAGATAAAGCAACTCTAACACGATTCTTCGCTTTCCACTTCATCCTGCCATTTATCATTACAGCTCTAGTATTAGTCCACCTTCTCTTCCTACATGAAACAGGCTCCAACAACCCATCAGGCTTAAACTCAGACTCCGACAAAATCCCATTCCACCCCTACTACACAATCAAAGACCTGCTAGGCATTCTATTATTATTAATAGTTCTCATATTTTTAGTATTATTTTTCCCAGATGTTCTCGGAGACCCCGATAATTATACTCCCGCTAACCCACTCAACACCCCAGCACACATTAAGCCAGAATGATACTTTCTATTCGCTTACGCCATTCTTCGATCAATCCCAAACAAACTAGGGGGAGTATTAGCCCTACTGCTCTCCATTATTATTCTAGCAGCATTTCCCCTACTAAACTCCTCTAAACAACATGGCTTAATTTACCGCCCAATTACACAAATACTATATTGATTATTTGTAGCTAATCTACTTATCCTGACATGAATTGGAGGTCAACCAGTAGAATACCCTTTCACAATAATCGGACAAATTTCATCTATCCTTTACTTCACAATTATTGTTATTCTAATACCAATAGCTAACATAATCGAAAACGATATCCTAAAACTTCATGTATGTCCTGATAGTATAAATATTACTATGGCCTTGTAAGCCAAAAATGAAGACCCTATCTTCTCAGGACAAATATCAAGAAAGAGAAAATATTCCCACTGCCAGCACCCAAAGCTGGCATTCTAATTAAATTATTTCTTGTACATAAAATTATCTAACACATATTACATTTTATGTATATTTTACATTAAATTATCAACCATCCTCATATAAGCTAGAATTAAAAATTAATGCATTAAAACATTAAATCTTAACTAACACAACTTACTTACCCCATTCATATATAATCAACAATAAATTAATTCTTAAACACATTCTATGTTTAATCAACATTTAACCCCCCTCCCCCATGAATATTATTTTCCCCTATAATATAATGCTCTACAACCCCTTGCCTCAACCTGACATAAAACATACCAGTCATAAACCTTTACCTACCACATGACTATCCCCTGCTACCTGTGGTCTATCAATCTACCATCCTCCGTGAAATCAGCAACCCGCCCACCTCGACGGCTCTTCTTGCTCTGAGCCCATAACACTTGGGGGTGTCTAACCTGAAACTTTATCAGACATCTGGTTCTTACCTCAGGGCCATCAATTGGATCATCGTCCACACGTTCCCCTTAAATAAGACATCACGATGGTGTGGGTCTATCTACTCGTTACCCAACATCCCCTGGTTCCTTACATTTAGTAATTTTATATTTTGGGGTGTATTCTCCAACATAGCCGTCAAGGCATGAAGGTCAGCTCTTAAGTCAAGTAATCATTAAGTTAAGGGTCATTCATCCACATAGCCACAATCACATCAACAATCCCTACCATGGTCCAGGACCAGTATATTAATGGTAACAGGACATAATATTATAATTCTACCACCCAGCATCCACGTATTATACCAACTTTACCCCCCATCCATTCGAGTAGTACAAAAAATATAACTTAAATTTTAGTACTGGGCAAAAAATAAATTTACAAACATCAAAATCTACCTAACCCAACCTAACACTAATACTTAATATCCACTTACTAGCC